TAATAGATAGGAACACAGCCCAACCAATTCCCAAAAAATATAAATTTGTATCAAATTCGAACTAGTAACTAATCCCAACATGGAAGTACTGAAAAAACTCATATAAGCAAAAAATCTCAAATAGCCTTGATCATGAGCCATATAATTATCACTATAAATAAGAACCATAATTCCAACAGTAGTGATTAATATTGACATAATAGAAGTAAGTGGGTCGATCAAGTATCCGAAGTCTAAAGAAAAATCATTATTGATGATCCAAGACCATACATATTGATAAAAAGAACTGCTATTTATTTGCTGAATAGACAGGTAGATTGAAAAAATCATGACTATGCTTAACAATAAAACACTCTGAAAAGCCCACATACGGCGAAAACTTTTTGTTGCCGTTGGAAAAAGAATAAGTCCCGCTCCTATTAACATAGGGACTGGAAGTGGAATGAAAGGTATGATCCACGCATATTCATATGTCTGTTCCATAAAAAAGTTTTGAATTCTTAATTAATTGGTTCCGATTCACCGGATCTTACCTCTTTTGAAAGGAGTCAATAAAAAGTAAAAATATGGACTAACTTAAACTAATTTAAAACTTAAATAGAATTTTCTATTCTTACTTATTATGAGTCTTTGCTAAATACTTCAACTATTGAAATCACGAAGTTACAATTGGTCAAATGATATGAAAGGGATTAATTACTAGTCTCCTTTGAAATAAGCCTATTTTTTATCCAAGTTTGACCAGTGAATCGAACGGGGATTCAAGTTTTTAATTTCCTGAAGTAAAAACAAAAACGCCTTTCTTATCTTTAAACCTTTCGAGGTATTTTATTGCATGTAAATGAAATGTGGAACCATAAATAGAAATCGAATATTTTTGGGATTCGTTATTTTCTTTTTGATTTTTATTAAGTTCAATTTATTAAGTTCAACTAATTTTCTTTCTTCATTTCTACAGAACAGCCGATTATAAAATTCTATAGGTATAGATTTTATGAATAAAAAAAAAAAGAATGTGAAATTCTGAAATAAAGATACCAGTCAATAGAGAACCTTTTCTTTTTTACGATTATGAATGTTTTATGGAATAGAAAAACTTGAAAAAACACATATTGGCCTTCCGTTTTTATTTCCAGTATTCGGCAATTTTCACACATCTTTTGCCTATCTCGATAATGTTTTATTTGAGGAGGACACTATTAGCTCGAAAATAAATAGTAGTAAAAAGAATTCGTTTTGACCAATAGATGTCTTTCACATCCAGCTATAACAATGAGTAATTTTTTAATTTCTAAATGGCAGTTCCAAAAAAACGCACTTCGACATCAAAAAAGCGTATTCGTAAAAATATTTGGAAAAGGAAGGGGTATTGGGTAGCATTAAAGGCTTTTTCGTTAGCGAAATCTCTTTCTACCGGGAATTCAAAAAGTTTTTTTGTACGCCAAACCAAAATAAATAAGTAATAAAACGTTAGAATAATTTGAATCAACTTGAAAAAATAATTCAATTATTCTTAAATTATTCAATTAGATAATAATTGAATAATTTAACGATTTCCCTTTCATATTTGATATTGATTAGCTCACCAATCCATATGTAATGGAACTCTATTCGCTTTTCTAATTGATATAGAAAATAATAGAATTAGGAAATCCTCTATTTACTATTTTCTATTCCAAGGTGGGGAGTTTGATTTTCCCCATCGACCTATTTGCAGAATAAAATTAAAATAAAATTCTATATTTGCATATCTATAGAAGAACGTATATAAAAATCTTTAGTGAAAGTTAAGAACTCATTGAAATTAATTGATTCTATTTTGAAACCTTTTTGTTTTGTCGAACTTTCTAACTTTTGATTTTCTCTGAATTATTATATAGATCCCATGTATATCTTTACCTTAACCCAATAGAGAAAATTGCTTAATGAAATTTTGTATGACTAATTGTGAATTTTGAGCGATGCAAAATGGGTTCTTTTCTTTCTATTTTGTCGTCAAAATCCCTTTTTTGTTTTATTTTAGATTTCTTAAAAAAAAAAAAGAAATTGCTGCTTAAACAATGAAAACAAAAATTTTTTTAACTCTATTCCTTAATTGAGTATAGAACGGTTTAGTTACAAGAGTTGAATTCGAGGAAAGCATAAAATATAGGAAAGTCCCAGGTTAAATAAAAAAAACTAAGACTCTAAACTCAAATCGAAAATAATGAACCTTCAACCTCAAATTCCTATTTGAACAACCTTTTATTGTTATTGATCCATTTGAATCATTACTAAACTAAAATAGCTTACTCAATCTCGACGATTGCTTATTCATAGGCTATTATGAGTTCAAGACAGGCCGCTATGGTGAAATTGGTAGACACGCTGCTCTTAGGAAGCAGTGCTAATGCATCTCGGTTCGAGTCCGAGTGGCGGCATACCATCTTCTAAAAAGGATAAATAGATCTTATAATGAATTCAATTCCCGATTTCCATTTTATAATTATGTAATTAAGGGACTCTTCTTTTTTCAGATTTTTTATGATATTTTCAACCTTAGAGCATATATTAACTCACATTTCCTTTTCGATCGTTTCAATTGTAATTACAATTCATTTGATAACCTTTTTAGTCGATGAAATTGTAAAACTATACGATTCGTCAGAAAAGGGCATAATAGTTACTTTTTTCTGTATAACAGGATTATTAGTTACTCGTTGGATTTCTTCAGGACATTTCCCACTAAGCGATTTATATGAATCATTAATTTTCCTTTCATGGAGTTTCTCCCTTATTCATATAATTCCGTATTTCAAAAAAAATGTTTTAATTTTACGTAAAATAACTGGACCAAGTGCTATTTTGACCCAAGGCTTTGCTACTTCAGGTATTTTAACTGAAATACACCAATCTGGAATATTAGTACCTGCTCTTCAATCTGAGTGGTTAATAATGCACGTAAGTATGATGCTATTGGGCTATGCAGCCCTTTTATGTGGATCGTTATTATCAGTAGCACTTCTAGTGATTACATTTCGAAAAAACAGAAAACTTTTTTATAAGACCAGTGGTTTTTTAAACGAGTCATTTTTCTTGGGTGAAAATGTTTTAGAAAATACTTCGTTTTTTTCTGCTAAAAATTATTACAGGTCCCAATTGATTCAACAATTGGATTATTGGAGTTATCGGGTTATTAGTTTAGGATTTACTTTTTTAACCATAGGAATCCTTTCGGGAGCGGTCTGGGCTAATGAAGCGTGGGGGTCATATTGGAATTGGGACCCAAAAGAAACTTGGGCATTTATTACTTGGATCGTATTTGCAATTTATTTACATACTCGAACAAATAGAAATTTGCGGGGGGCAAATTCTGCAATTGTAGCGTCTATAGGCGGAATAGGCTATTCTTTTTTTTAAATTACGTTGGCCAAGAGATGYTGAAGCTGCATAGATTATTTGTATTGTACCTATTATCATCAACCAAGGAGAAAATATAGAATGGGCATGAGGTAATAATTCCATATTGATTCGAATTAATCCATACGCTCCCATTTTTAATAAGATTCCGGCTAGAAGCATACAAGTACTGTAATGTGCTTCTCCATGGGTATCTGGTAACCATGTGTGTAGGGGGATAATGGGCGATTTGACAGCAAAAGCAATAAAAAATCCAATATAGAAGATTATTTCTAAAATCACAGGATATGACTGATTAACTGATGTTTCAAAATTTAATGTTGGTTCATTAGAACCATATAAAGCAACACCCAAAACTCCCATTAAGAGAAAAACAGAACCCCCGGCCGTGTACAAAATAAATTTTGTAGCTGAGTACAGACGTTTCTTTCCTCCCCACATGGCTAGAAGTAGATAAACAGGAATTAATTCTAACTCCCACATGATGAAAAAAAGTAAAAGGTCCCGAGACGAAAATGATCCAATTTGACCACTGTACATTGCTAACATGAGAAAATGGAATAATCTAGAATCTCGAGTAACTGGCCAAGCCGCTAAAGTCGCTAAAGTAGTGATAAATCCTGTTAATAAAATGGGTCCTATAGAAAGTCCATCTATTCCTAATCTCCAATGGAAATCAAAAAAATCTATCCATTTATAATCCTCTACTAGTTGGATTAATGGATCATCCGATTGGAAATGATAACAAAATGCATAAGTTGTTAGAAGGAGTTCTAAAATACATATACATATGGTATACCACCGAATTACCCCATTTCCTTTATGGGGAAGAAAGAAAATTAAAGAACCCGCAAATATCGGAAAAACGACAATTATTGTTAACCAAGGAAAATAATTCGTAGTAAAGACAAGATACACTTGGACCAAAAAAACCCGTGCTCAAAATATTTTGATTTTCGAGCACAGGTTTGTCGGTAAAAAAATTAAATGGATTCAAGTAGAGTTTTCTCGAACGTATCAATAAGCTAGACCCATACTGCGAGTTGTTTCATGCCATAAATAAACTCGGACACTCAAGAAATCTGTTGGACAGGCGGATTCACATCTCTTACAACCAACACAGTCCTCTGTTCGTGGAGCAGAAGCAATTTGTTTAGCCTTACAACCGTCCCAAGGTATCATTTCTAATACATCGGTGGGGCAGGCTCGGACACATTGAGTACATCCTATACACGTATCATAAATCTTTACTGAATGTGACATTGGGTCTATACGTTTTTGAATGTTCTAAATTTTCGATCTAGTAAACTTAGAAACGAATCATATATTTAGATACCAGATGAATCAATGAGTTATCATAATTTTCTAATCAACCCCTTTCTGGATTGGTTTATGAGATATGAGAGAGGCCAAAATACTTTGATTTCTTATGTTTTGCAAACAAGATCATACCTTACGTAGTAAACATGCTAATTAAAATAGATTTCTCAATATTAGAATCTAGATGATTAATATTAATTATTCAACAAATTTGATTGGTTGATACGAGTTGATTTTCTGTTACGGTAAATTGATGAAACAATAGCCAGTCCAATGGCTGC